AATCGATCTAGCAATGATAGAATTTCGATTTTGTTTACAGAATCGCATAAAATTTTATCTAACTCCATATATGTGTATATGGAATATATGAAATACATATGAGCGGAGGAATAAAGATAAAGAGAATTTTCTATTCCAATTGGAATTTGCAACAGATCCAATTGGAACGAAATTCGAAATTGAGCAATTTTACTTAACTGAGTTAGACTTATGGAGTTTCGTATAGAATAGCAAACCAAAAAGTGATTCCATTTCGACTATTATTATGATATTAATATTCCAATACGATTGGATAACAGATACCGGTAAAATAACTAGATTCGGGATTTGATCTGTTCGATGAGCTAAAGTAAAGACCTAATCATCAGAAACAATCAATATAATCAATAGAAAGTTGATTTTTTTAACATGTAGTTTTTTTTGTGACTTGAATTGTTAAGCTCAAAGCAAAATAGTTTGCATAGAAGAGATAGATTTTTATCTATTTTTGGTAGTAGAGTTCACATAATACGATTTAAGCGCATAATAAAAACATAAGATAAAGAAGGCCTTTTTTAACCCTATACGGATATATATAGCTATCTATATGTGTCTCTCTTTTTATATTGCAGTTCTATCTATTCTGGACATCACACGTCATGCCCTATCAAAAGTTCTATTTTCTCTCATAATTATGGACAGATCAGATATTCGATTAGTTATCTGTGTAAGAATTTACAGTCTGGGGTTTACATATATTCCTAATTGTTGTTATAATTTAAATTGAGAAGGATTTTTTTTATTGAAAAGAATCAATACTGATTCCTTACTTACATATCAATTTCAATTTTCTGCTATCCCTAGCATTAGAGAAATACAATTGGAGATTCAAATCCAAGAATTGTTTATGAATTCACATTCAATAGTTAATGGTTCCAATTTGTCTCCTTTTGTGAATGAAAATTGACATTTGGTTTTTTATTTCGGGGAAGGCATTTCCATATTTTATGGTTTAAGTTTAGATAGTATATGTTTTAAGATACTATAAAAATTAATCGAAAAGATAGATCCAATCCAAATCAAAAACAAGGAAGGATTTCTTTTATTTATATTTCATTTAAATTCATTTTTCATTTAAATTCATTTTTCATTTAAATTCATTTAAAGGGATTAAGATTAAAAAAATGGGATTTAAAGATGTTTCAAGATGCAAGTAAAAAGGGAAAGGGAATATTTTCGTCTCTTTTTTTTAGCACTTTGGCGACATGGCCGAGCGGTAAGGCGGGGGACTGCAAATCCTTTTTCCCCGGTTCAAATCCGGGTGTCGCCTGATTAACAAAAGACGCAAAATACCTATTATCTTATGTTTTGTTGATATAATTTGTCCAATTTGTCCACAACAGAAGAAGTCGGAGGAAAAGGACTCTTGATACTCCCTTGATTCTAAACATCTGAGGGTTCTGTTTTCTAGAGTACTGTAAATTCTTTAGGAGTCAAGGAAAGTTTATAGTAATGAAAGGAAATCCGTAAATCTTGATATAATAGTCCGCCCAATACTTACTACTAATGTATAGGGACTGTTTCTTGATTGAATGGCGGGATAGAAAATCGAATTAGTAGTTGTGGAAAGCGCGGAAGATACTTTGTATACAAATTCATAAAAATTCTTGAGTACTTAGGAATTTAATCAATCTAATATCGATTGAATAGATAATTGGATTTTACTTATACATATCTATTCTATTTTTTTACATACATTTTGACTTTTCTATTTTTATATAACGTACAAAAAGAAATTATTTCTTTTTGGTTTAGGTAATTCCTAGTCAAGAATGGAGTAGGTTGTCTTCAAATTGTTTTCCAGAGAAAATCGAGAAACGTTAAGGATTAGATCAAATAGAAAGGGCTATGTAAAAAAAAAACGAAATAGGAGTATGTAATAGATAACGATTCATTTTGATTCTAGACTTTTCGATTTTTTACTTAATGAAGAACAACAAAATAAAGACTAGGTCTTATTAATCTTATATCTTAGTCTTATTAATCTTCTATCTTAGTAAGATTTTATTAACACTTCCAACTTCCCAGGGTTTTGCCCTTATTTTGTTTTTCTTTGTCCTTGTGTTTAATCTTTTCTAATTCTACTAGCAATCCTATAAGAATTTCTTGCAATATAGAAGAATTTCTTCTAATTCATTCTATTTCTTGAATTCTTTCATCAATGGTATTGGGCAAAATCCCTTTTTTGACTCTGTGCCGGCGATTCTATTATTATTAGTATTAGTGAAGAATAATGGAAAATTTATTTCATATTGATATAGATAGGAGACATAATTCACATGGATATAGTAAGTCTCGCTTGGGCTGCTTTAATGGTAGTCTTTACATTTTCTCTTTCACTAGTAGTATGGGGAAGAAGTGGACTCTAAGGATACTATTAATTGAGTTCAGAAATCAAACTGTACCGATTCTTTTAGAGATCGTTCTGCAAAGACTTTTTTAATTTAACTATTGAAATTGAATTCCAATTCAATTGAATTAAAAGGATCTTCATTATATTCGATTATATTCGGGTGGAGTAATGTATTCTATGAATAATATATTAATAATATATGAATAATACCCTTTTAATCTAAGATATCTTATCTTCTTCGACAAGTCACATATTGCGCACTTAGTGCTTAGTTTAGTATTTGTTTTATTATTTTAAATTTTATTTTAGAAATTGGATTTATGCTATATTTTATTGACTTGACTCATTTCATATCATGATTCAAATCTTTAAAAGATTAAAAAATCTGTGAGATTTACTTTACTAATCTTTTTCCTCAACACCGGAAAAGGTTTTTATAGAATTCTTTTCCTTGGATGATCTGTTAACTGCTCAATCAATTACTTCTGCCTTCTTCTTCAAAATGGTAAAAAAAGATTTCTTGATTTTCTTTTTTTAATATATATGTTCTTTTATTTATATGTTTATATGCCCAGACTCTTTTTTTTTCCTTTTCATTTATTTTATTCTTTCGTTAAATGCGATTCCGTAATTTCTATTGAAAATAATCAGAAATCTAGGAATTCGAATTGTAAGAGTAAGAGTTGCTTTTCGACTATTTCAGATTAATTGGAATCAACACAAATGAAGAAAAAAGAAATAGAATTGGGGCTTTATGTACATTACATAGAGATAATTGATTTCTAGATATATGAATATGGATAGAAAGATGATATTCTAGATTGATCTATATTAAGTATATTTTTATTTAAGTATATATTTGTATATAGTACAACTGTATACACTAGAATAACAAAAATAGATAGTATGGTAGAAAGAAAACTTTTCTTTCTACCATACTATCTGATCTTATAGAATACTGCTGATTCTAGTCCGCTCATTTCATCTAAAACGGCGAAATTGGAATCCTTTTCATTTTCTAACCGCCGATATTAATAAGAACTAAGAAGTCAAGTTTCATTCAAATTAATCACTTTGACTGACAGTTTTTACGTATATTATAAGTAAAAAGGCAGTAGGAACAAGAATGAACAGCGCAGTAGCAATAAATGCGAGAATATTTACTTCCATAGTCTCACTCTTTCGTTTTTCTTTACTTTGCAATAACTCGGGATTTAATCCCATAGAGATGATAAATCTTTCGCCTCTAAATTCAATGATATGAATTCCATCTCGATGATATCGAATCGAATCAATATCATGAATAACAATATCGGAGCTACCAAATCGATTTATCGTTGAGAATTGAATAGTATAACATAGAAAGATCGTTTATCCATACCGAATCCAAAAATGGATTCCTGGTATAATCGAGAATTTTTTTTTTACTTTATTTTTCATTCTTTTCCATTCTTTTTTTTCTATAAAATTCTCGGCTTCCTTAGTACAATCCATTTGTCGAAGTCTCATCTAACCGTGTTTTTTTATTTTGAGACTTAGACTCGTTATAAACAAACCCAAACAAAGAAACAATAGAAGCAAAATGGAGAAAGGAGAATTAAGTTCTAAACTCTTTGTTAATGATCTAATCTTATTGTAAGTAAAACAAAAAAAAAGTGTGATAAAGACAAGGGCAAGTACAGTATAAAAAAGATCGAATATTCTACCAAATTCCATTTTATTTGTATCGTATAAATACAAATTCGATTTGTGTATGGACTGCCACGAAAGATATGGTACTCGATTCGATTTCATTACACGAATCGGTAGAAATCAAAAAAGTCAAACCCAGTATGGTATCTCTTGGAATCCTGAATATAATGTTATCTATGATTGCACTAATCCATATATGTCTTTATCAATCGGTACTAGTTGAAGAACTGAAAATTCCCATATTTCTATTTGCTTTGATGAGAACTGAAAAACGAAAATAAATATGAAAATAAATAGAAAAAAAGAAATAGAAATAAGAATAGAAATAATAAAAAATAAGAAAAAAGAAAAAGAAAGAAATGGAAATAAGGTTCCCTTTTGAAATGAAATTATACTATTTGTCCTCGTTTGACAGAAAATGGAGAGAGAATTTGATATATATATATTTTAGTAAATTATTGAATTTTGATCTGTCGGGACTGACGGGGCTCGAACCCGCAGCTTCCGCCTTGACAGGGCGGTGCTCTGACCAATTGAACTACAATCCCAGAGAAATGAAATAAAGTATAGAGCATACATATTCTTATGATTTCATTCAAACCCTTTCTAGTTCGATTTTAAATTGGAATTGCCACGTTGTAACAGAGACGTGAGTTTTCTATTGCTAAACACATGGATATAAACTTTAGCGATAACGACACGGATTACTACTCATTTTTTCATTATGTCAAATCCAAATCGATTGATAATCAATCTTTCAATGAAAAAAGAGTCTTTTTTTCTTTACATTTCTCTTTTTCTTAGACTTTATACTTACAAATCCTAATATGAATCTGGATCAAGAGCAAGATCCGAATTTGTGGAAAAAAAAAATAGAGCAAATCAAATAAATAATAAATAACAGGTAAAAATATATCAGAAATTTTGACTTTTGTCCGCTTTTGTACGTATCAAGCATTTCAAGAGAACAAAGGGGTTATACCATTTCGTGGTGAATCAGTGAATTATTGGGCCGAGCTGGATTTGAACCAGCGTAGACATATTGCCAACGAATTTACAGTCCGTCCCCATTAACCGCTCGGGCATCGACCCAGGAAGAATCAACTCCAGACTTATTATATTAACTTAATATATTTTATATTAAAAATCCATGATCAACTTCCTTTCGTAATACCCTACCCCCAGGGGAAGTCGAATCCCCGCTGCCTCCTTGAAAGAGAGATGTCCTGAACCACTAGACGATGGGGGCACAGTTGCCCGACCGTCAGCATATTATGCTCATAGTATGAACAGTTTTTTGAAATTGTCAATATAACGAAATAGTCTAATTAGATTTGAAAGATCTTTCCGTCTTTCATGATTATTTTTGATTCGTCATTTATATCCATGAATTATTCATTCTAATATCAATTGGAATTTTTATTATTTTTTTTTTTTTTATTAATTGTTTTTTTTACTAATTATTTTGTTTTTATTTTAATTTAAAAAATATTTTTAAATATTTTAAATAATATAAATATTTAAAATAATATATAAAATAATATATAAATATAATAAAATATAATAAAAAAAAAAATAATAAAATAGATAAAATATAATAAAATAGATAAAATAATAGAAATCGAAGAAATAGAATAGAAGAATAGAAATAATACGAAAGATTCTTTCCTTTCAAGGAATGGAATGATTGATTTCCCAGCAAGCCGTAAAGGAGGGTTAAACCCCACTTCTTCCGCTTTCATTCATTGATTACTTCATTGGTAAGTAAGGGGGATGGACATATCTCTATCGCCGACTATATTAATAATATATATATACTTATTAATTTGAATTTAATTAATAATAAATATATTTACTTTACATAGATTTGATTTATAATCGAGTTCCCTAGATATATGTTGTCCGCATAGTGGCTCATTCCTGAATTGGATCAAACGGGCCCTTTTAACTCAGTGGTAGAGTAACGCCATGGTAAGGCGTAAGTCATCGGTTCAAATCCGATAAAGGGCTTTGGCCTTTTTTTTTCAAAAAAATTCCAGCGGTAGTATTTTTATTTGATTTGAAAGGACAATAGAGATGTTGTTGATATTTGTAATAAAAAGAAAAATAAACAAAAAACTCTAATAATTCATTCTAAAATTTCTATATTATTATATAATTTTAGAATGAATTTTAGTAAATTTTAGTATTTAGTAAATTTGAGTATAAGAATTATAGTTATAAAGTTGAAGATTTGTTTATTATATTATACTGAGATTATATTATACTGAGATAAATTATATTATACTGAGATAAGCTGGTTCTTAAATTGCGAAAATGAAATTAACCGTAAAGTTTAGATTAGAAATCAACAAAAGAAAAAGTAAGTGGACCTAACCCATTGAATCATAACTCTATTTACTATTATGAATATTAAAATTCGATATAATGAAATTGGAACAGTAGATCCGCTATCCCCTTTTTCTTTAATTTTCATATTTTTTTTATTAGACTCTGAAAAAATTTGTCGATATTTCTGATTCAATTTTCTTGTTTTTGTCCCTAGTTATTCTATAGGAATAAATAGGAATAAATCACTATTCCCTTCTTCCGCAGAAAAGTTTTTTTGAAGTGACAACATAAGACATATAAGAAAGATTTAAAATATCTTTCTTTAATTCCAGACCAAAAGATCAATTTTATATTGATAGTTTTATACGTATATAAGATTTATCTTTTATGTATAAATAGATAATCAAATTTATATATCTATCAGATAATGGTTTCATGGACCAAGTCTTTCCATATCGATGCATACACAATATTTTTATTACACCAAGACAATATAATGCAGAATAACTAAAAAAAAATTTCATAGAAAGTTTCCTATTATTATTTAATATTGCATTGAATTAAATAAGAGGAAATCTCCTTTTTCTTTTCTGACAGATAAAAAGTAAATAGAATAAAATATTTGAAGTGTCTTTCTTGCTTTGACCTGTGAAAAGACATATTCTGGGGTTTTAGTTCATATTCTATTCATCTGAAGGCAAAAGAAATAGAATAATAAAGGAAAATCGAATAAAGAAAAAAAGAAATAAAATGAAAGAATAAAGATAAAAAATAAGAAATAAAATTAATTAAAATGAATATTGTAGTCGTTTACTGCATATGCATATAGAAATTCGAAAAGTACAAAATATTGATTTTTTAATTTTCAAAATCAATCTGACTAACAAGATAAGATCCACGAATAAGATTCGTTTTATAAAATGAGAGGATTCAGTCTGAGGAGCAACTGGTAAGGAGGGGGAATCACTTGTTCCTTGAATCGCTCTTTTAAAAAATTCATCTATCCAATTCTAATTGGAATTGATGACTCACAAAAAAATCCATGTTGATATGGTTATTAAGGCTAAGAATAAGTTAAAATAACC